CCTTAAGAAAAGTTTGTTCTTTTTCCACCGAGCTAGAAGAAGAAAGACGTCGATGCCTTTAGTAAACTAAAGTTATCGTTTAATAGCTATTTTGCTTCAATCTATCCTATCAAAAAAAAAAGTGAAGATTTAGTTACGATTAGAAATAGACTTTTCTATCTCTTTATCCATGGATCCTTTATTCATACTTATTCAATTGGAAATATTGATCCAATAAAAAAAAATTATGTTTCGTAATTTCATAATCCAATTTTTCAATTTATAATTGACCTTTGGAGACAAATCACGAGAATGTAGATTATTCCTCGAGTATTTCATTGAGAGGTAAAGGATTTAATCCTTTTCAGAAATAAAGTTTTTAATCGGAATATGAATCAAACCGAAAGATCCCTTAACTACTGAGGGGGTTAATAGAACGAATCACACTTTTACCACTAAACTATACCCGCTACAATGTGATTATTGTATATAAATGGACTCTTTGTCAAACAAAGGACTCTGGCGTCCTCAAGATAGGATCAGAAAAAATCCTGAAAATTAGAGCGTTGCCGTCTTTCGTTAGAAGGCTTGATAAAATTAGAAAGGGGGATACCCATTAGCTTTTTCTTTTTATTTTTTATCCAAATAATTTGTATTATTTAGTAATATAATAAATACAAATTCTAAATAAGAGAAAGAAAAGAAGTAAGAAAAGAAAGAATAGAAATGTCTTTTTGGTTATATATTCTATCATAGAAAGAGAAAGAGTCCTTTTCCGCTTCTAATTATTCTTTCACTTTAATTTAATTAATTTAATTAAATACCAAGATTTTTTTGCTACAGCAAGCAAAGGGAGATCGCGGAATTATAGGAATCATAGATAATCATAGATAAAAAAAAATGGATTTGATTTGAAAAAAAAAAAGAGCCCGGCCGGGTCGGTCTGACCAGGCCAAGCCGGGGAAATTTGAAATCAAAAAAGCCCCGCGATATTTTTTTATTTGAAATATCTTTATAGACTATAGAACCCTTTCTTAAATTTTTGATATATATTTATATCTTTATTTTCTATTTTTTATATTTCTATAAAAAAAATATATGGAATGAAATTGTTGATAAAAGGGGTATCTATATAATAATCTATTTATTTGAATTTCTATTTCAAATAGATTAGATAAAATCTATATATATAAGAATAAGAAAAGAAAGAATCAAATAAAATGAAAATGAAAGAGGGGCTTTTTTTTTCAAGCATTATCATTCCTTTTTGTGAACTATAACATAGTAATTATCCTTTTTCAATTAGGAGAGATGGCTGAGTGGACTAAAGCGTCGGATTGCTAATCCGTTGTGCGAGTTATTCGTACCGAGGGTTCGAATCCCTCTCTTTCCCTTCCGTTTTTTGACAATAGAATCAATCAAATCCTAATACCATTTATAAAAATGAAGGGAGGAACCCCACTTTTTTTGTTTTATTCTTCGCGTCCGGGATTACGTCCCGGATCATTAGATAGGAATCCGAAGATGAAGAGCGAAACAAAGAATATTACTACGGTATAAACAAAGAGTTTGAGCGTAAGCATTACACAATCTCCAAGATCATTTTATTTTTTCAAAAAAAAAAAGAGAGAATAGATTCCCTGTTTTTAGACCACATATCCTATTTTGTTGACCTTGACACCAAGAAATCAAGCGGTTTCTTTCTAGAAATTGTGGAAAAGAGTTTTCAAAAATTGATTTGCAATAAGAGTTGAATCTTTCATTACAAAAGAATTTCTTTCATACTTAGATATATTGTGGTGGACTCTAAGTCTAAGTAGTGTTTTCGATCAAAAACGGGTCAGAATGAGGAAATGGGGTAATCCAGATTTCTCGCGGCTATCCAAAAATTTCAAAGTTTGAATTGAGGGTTCCTTCATACTGTAAGACTTATACTTATTTTTTTTCTCGAATAAATCATGAATTTTTCTGGGACAGTGTTAAGGATCTCATCGAAAACTTACAGCGGCTTGCCAAACAAAGGCTAAGAGAAAAAAGAGAAGAGGTATTACTGGCATAACATCGACGATTGGATTCAAAAAAGCATAGGCTTCGGGCAATTTGGCGAATAAAAAACTACCCGAAAACGGCGTAGAATTCAAACAAATACTGATCAAATTAAAGATATTAAGCATAACAAAATTTTTTTCTTGGAGATTATTTTGATTGAGTTATTAATATGTTTTTGAGATAAGGAAAAAATGAAGAAAGGAAAATAAGTCTGATTCAAAAAAACATATTTCTTTGAACTCATCCAATCAAAAAAGCCCTTCCATTTTTCTTTTTTTTTTTTTTTAGAAGAGAATTGAAGAAATGAGACTTTCATACAATATCTTAATTGAATTCTATGTAATGATCAATAAATTCGGTTGAATTCTATATCTAGACGTGTCAAAATCCTAACAAAAAACTAATCCATTTCATACATTTTAGGAACTGGAATTGACGAAAAAGGAATCCCCATATTACTCTTTAGTAGTTTCAAATAGAAATCAAAATGGGGCGTGGCCAAGTGGTAAGGCAACGGGTTTTGGTCCCGCTATTCGAAGGTTCGAATCCTTCCGTCCCAGAGCATACTCGTTTTCTATATCAGAATAAAGATAAAATAAAAGAAAAAAAAAATGAATCTTTCTTAACTACCTTCTAAGATAAGAATAGAAGAATAAGAGTCAATCAAATATTGGGCATTCTCTTTTTATGATTCATCATTCCCATAAAATTCAATTGGGAGAGGAGATAGGGGTTAATCAGTAATATAAGATATCAATTTGAATATCTGTCTATGTCCAGTCCAAATCTCATTAATCAAAAATCAAATTACATATGAAAATATGTTTTTTCTTGGGATCTCTTAGGTTATTTGATGTTTGATTCTAATGAATAATTGTAACGCCATTAACAATTGACACGGGTGTGATTCATACACCCCATCTGCTTTACTTTCGGGAAAGATTAGTTGAACCTCAAGCCAAAGAAGCCTTACAAAAAAAGGAGGTTTATACACAGGGATTGCTAACCTAATAGGTCCTGTTGCGATTTTTTTTAATATTATTATTTGTTTCTGAGTCCTTACCTTAATTATAGATATTAAACTAAATAGAAACTACATATTTAACACATAATATGTATAATTACTTCCAATTAGTAGAATTGAATTGTTCAGCCTACCTGATAGATACGGAAATTTCCTATACTTTGTGATTCTGATTTTCTATTTCAGAATGAAATAAAAGAAAAACAGTTAAATTCAACTTTCTCCTTTATCAGTCTTTTTTTTTTCAATTCAATATTTATTTATTTATATTGATTTTTTAGAAGTCCTTAGTTAGTACTTGAATTGAAGAACTGTGAGATTGTCGAATCTATTCTATCGACTTATTTGAAGAGACAATGTAAGGCGGATTCAAAAAGATTTTTTTGATTTGTTTTCTTTTATTTAAAATTGAGAATATTCCTGGTATATTTTTCTTTTTTATTACACAAATAAAAATATATATTTTATATAAGAAAAATCAGGTTAATTTGAATTTTTACTGAGACTTTTTCTTCATCATCAATTACCTATTTATTGTTTTCATATTTGATTTTCATCTATTCATAATCTATTCATTATAGAAGAATAAAATAAGTCTCATATAAGTTAAGTATATTAGGAAGAACTATAGATTACTACGCACAGACTGAACCAATGACTATTCAGGATTTCCTAACTGAATCAATTACATACCTATTCAAAAAAAACTAGGGGAATGTTATGGTAAAACTTCGTTTGAAACGATGTGGTAGAAAGCAACGTGCGACTTGAAGGACATGATCAATTGGCTGTGGATATCAAAACCACCACTTTTTATTATATAGAAATCAAAGTGCTCTTGGCTCGACATTCTTTTTTCTGTTCTATTAGAATCCGTGTTTTTGTTGGGTTGGAATATAAATAGTATAGGATGGAGCTCGAGTAGAAAAGATTTATTTTTAAGGGGAAAGGATCTAGGGTTAGTTAAGACAAATCAATAAGTTGTTCCAACTTCGTACGTAAGTCTATTTTTGATATAGAAATTGAAAGGGTCCGACTCAAAGCATTTTCAAATCAAAAAGTCAAATGAAATTGTTGGAATTGGTAAAACTCTTTCGATCAAAAGGTTATCGTGCGGGAATCCATTGTTCATATGATTCTTTGATAGAAAGAGATCACAAACAAAAAAAAGAGAAAAAAGGGGCATGTTGCTGCCATTTTTTGAAATTATTAAAGATCTCCGAACTAATGTTTAAACCCAATGATTCAAGGCAAAGATAAAGGATCCTGGAACAAGGAAATACCGTTTTCAATTGTCTCAACTACTAGATCAGAATAAAGAATCAAAATCGATTCTAGACAAGACAAACAAAAAAGGGTTAGAGACCACTCAATAAGAAAATACCTAAGAATTTTGAGAGCTATTTGAGAGTTATCCAACTTGAGTTATGAGAGTATGAATGTTTTTTGCTTTTTCGAAAAAATAAGAAGGAAAAGAAAGGGTAAAAAGAAGGGGTTAAATGTCTCATGGATTTGCTGGATTATGGATCGATTTGACATTCTAATTTCATGCATAGATATAACTTCTAATCATTTTTTCTCGAGACGTACGAGGAGAAAACTTCTTATACGTTTCTGGGGGGGGGGTATTTTTTATTCAATTCCATCTATTCTATCCCAATGAGCCGTTTATCAAATCGTTGCAGTTGATGTTCAATCCCGAAGAGAAGGAAGAGATCTTCGAAAAGTGGGTTTTTATGATCCGATATCTAATCAAACCTATTTAAATGTTCCCGCTATTTTATATTTCCTTGAAAGGGGCGCTCAGCCTACAGGAACTGTTCATGATATTTTAAAGAAGGCGGGGTTTTACGGAACTTAAATTTGATTTTAGTTAAAAAAAATGTCATTCATTTTTCATTAATGAAATACAAAAAAGAGGTGTGGATGACTCATATATAGCTTTGGATAAATTTTTCTTTATTATATCCTCCCCCTCCTTTTTTCCTTTGCCCTATTCATATTTCTTAGTATTTTATTTCTTTTGAAATAAAATACTAAGAAATATGAATAAGAAAAAAATGGAAATCCATTTTTTTTTTTATTTTATTCTTATAGTTTTTTTATATTCTTTTATCATCATTTATATTAAATATTCACAATCATATTGACAACAATATATCGAACAAATATAATTAGATCGTGGATAAATGGATCCATTTCTATTTATCCTTATCAATGCTCCAGGAGTTTTGACTTTATTTCAAATTTAAATGATAGATTCTTTGAATTTGTTGCGATACAAGAAATGAGATTTTTTTGCGTGATACAAGAAGTTATTTTATTAATGAATAATAATGGGGTAACACGAGAGGTAGTCTATCAATTTTCACTTTTTCTCGTTCTATGTTTTTATTTTCTATGAAAATTTCTTGTATTTTTAGCAGATCTGAACCTTTAAATGAATGCTAAAAATCGAGTCGAAATTTTTATTTAATTGAATTTCTTGCTAATTGAAGGGTTTGATTGCATTAGGAAATTTCATATTTTTGATTCCGGTTATATCTCCACATTCGATTTCTTTAGGGGGTTGCTAACTCAACGGTAGAGTACTCGGCTTTTAAGTGCGGCTAGCATCTTTTACACATTTGTATGAAGAAAGGGATTCGTCCATACCATCGGTAGAGTTTCTAAGACCACGACTGATCCTAAAAGGAATATGTGGAAAAAACAGCATGTCGTATCAATAAAGAATTTTAAGAATCTCTTTTTTTTTTTGTAACAAAAAAATGAATTGAATTCAAAGTTGGGTCGAGTGAATAAATGGATAGAGCCCTAGGGACCAAATTATGGGGAAACAAAAAGCAAAACGAGCTTCTTTTCTTAATTTGAAGGATTACCCGATCTAATTAACCGTTAAAACTAAATTAGTGCCTAATGCGGTAAAGATCTTTCTCATGAGGGGATTATTGATTTTTTTTGAGTCCTAACTATTAGTTATTCCCTATTTATTATGGGTTAAGCATGAATGTGTAGAAGAAGCAGTATATTGATAAAGAAAAGATATTTTTTTCCAAAATCAAAAGAGCGATTAGGTTGAAAAAAATAAAGGATTTCTAACCATCTTCTTATCCTAGAACAAACATACATCAATTAAATGGAAAAAGAGAGGATAGAGAATCCGTTGATGAATCCACTTATCTTCGAGGTATCTATTTTTGTTTATTCTTACTATAAGAATACCTTGGTTTGACTCTATCGCACTATGTATCATTTGATAACCGATTAGATCCCCCACCCTTGCTTTGGTTCAAATCGAGTTTGAAATGGAGGAACTTCAATTCTATTTAGAACTAAATAGATCTCGCCAATATGACTTCCTATACCCACTTATTTTTCGGGAGTATATTTATACGCTTGCTCATGATTATGGTTTCAATAGAAATAAATCATCCATTTTGTTGGAAAGTGTGCGTTATGACAATAAATCCAGTTCACTAATTGTGAAACGTTTAATTACTCAAATGTATCAAGAGAATCATTTGCTTATTTCTGCTAATGATTCGAAACAAAATCAATTTTTTGGGCACAATAAGAATTTGTATTCTCAAATCATATCGGCAGGATTTGCAGTCATTGCGGAAATTCCATTTTACCTAAGATTAGTATCTTATTTACAAGGGAAAGAAGTAGCAAAATCTCATAATTTAAAATCAATTTATTCAATATTTCCTTTTTTAGAGGACAAATTCGCACATTTAAATTCTGTGTTAGATGTAGTAATACCTCACCCCATCCATTTTGAAATCTTGGTTCAAGCCTTTCGCTGCTGGTTAAAAGATGCCTCTTTTTTGCATTTATTACGGTTTTTTTTCTACGAGTATTTGAATTTGAAGAGTCTTATTACTTCAAAGAAATCCATTTCTATTTTGAATTTGAATCCAAGATTCTTTTTTTTCCTATATAATTCTCATATATGTGAGTGCGAATTAATTTTCCTTTTTCTCCGTAACCAATCCTATCATTTACGATCAACATCTTCTGCAATCTTTCTTGAACGGATCTATTTCTATGGAAAAATCGAACATCTTGTAGAAGTTTTTTCTAATGATTTTCAGAACAACCTATCCTTGTTCAAGGATCCCTTCATACATTTTGTTAGATATCAAGGAAAATCTATTCTTGCTTCAAACGATACGCCTCTTATGATGAATAAGTGGAAATATTACTTTATCAATTTATGGCAATATCATTTTTATGTGTGGTCTCAATCAGGAGGGGTCCGTATAAACCAATTATGCAAATATTCTCTTGACTTTCTAGGCTATCTTTCAAATGTGCGATTAAATCCTTCAGTGGTACGCAGTCAAATGCTAGAAAACTTCTTTCTAATAGATAATACTATTAAAAAGCTAGATACAAAAATGCCAATGATTTCTCTGATTGGATCATTGTCTAAAGCGAATTTT